AGTTTTTTCAAACTAACGGGTCTTTTTCTTTGGTTCAATAAAATTGACTTAGGGAAGCTACAACTAGGCCATATACGATATGGAGTAATAGCAAAAAAATTACGATATTAGATAGGTGTAAAAAAGGAAAGAGATCGAAAAGATCTTTTTCCTAAAGTTTTCTTGCGTCCACTTAATATCATACCTCTCCTGAACCAATATTCGATTTCTATCTCATTAGTCAATAGTTCAAGTTCAATATTCAAATAAAAAAAGAATTAGAATATTCAATATGATGCCTGTATTTGGGACGTGTGATTAAATATTAAAGAAAAGAATTAAGGCGAAGGATTCCCATTTCAGTTGTTTTATTCAACGATTGACCAAACGAAAATAGTTATATAGTTATATAATAGTTATATAATAAATAACAAAACTTAGGTCAATCAAATAATAATATTTCTATGCTTGGCCTAACCAATTTGTCCATTTAGATTGGATACATTGGAATAATGATAAAGAAAAAGAAAGAAAAAAAGAAAAAGAATTTACATAAAAACCTAATTCATAAAAAATGGGTTGGTTTGGAGAGGGTAGGTATATGTACTTGAACGGCTATAAACTATAAATAAGTCAACTCTTGTAGATATTTCGATAATTGATTCTCGAATCCGATTGAATCTAAGATGAATGCTTGGTTTACGTTATGGAAGAAAGACACGTATATGTGATATTAGATATTGACTGATAACTAAAGAGATATTTTATTTGCCACCCGTCTCCTATGAATTTTGGCAGGGATTCTAATAACAATGGAAGCCTTTCCCTTTTCGTCTCCTTGTGGCTGTGAATTGACTAAATAAACAGATAAAATTCAGAAAAGGGTGGACCAAAATAAGAGTTCGGAACCAAGAAATGGAAGATCGAAAGTCGTATGGATTCACAAAGACTCCGTGGATAGAAACAGCAACTCAAAAAAATAGCTCGAATTATTCACCAATACTATTACTTCATAATTTAACTCGAAGTTCTTAGTTACTTCGAAATGCTAGCGACGGACTTATTAAGTCATAATTCATTGGTTGATTGTATCATTAACCATTTCTTTTTTTGGTACGAGGGAACTTATCATGAATCCACTGATTTCTGCGGCTTCCGTTATTGCCGCTGGGTTGGCTGTAGGGCTTGCTTCTATTGGGCCCGGGGTTGGTCAAGGGACTGCTGCGGGTCAAGCTGTAGAGGGTATCGCGAGACAGCCTGAGGCAGAGGGAAAAATACGAGGTACTCTATTGCTTAGTCTAGCTTTTATGGAAGCTTTAACAATTTATGGGCTGGTTGTAGCATTAGCCCTTTTGTTTGCGAATCCTTTTGTTTAATATAAAAAATCCCTAGTTTCTCGCCTTGAACTAATTCTTTCCTTTTTCGACTTCTAGTACGATTTCACTCCTACAATTACTTATTCGTTGACAAAATAACCTGTGGGAGGGTTTGATTTGTGGATGAGAAATTAGTATACCCATTCCCTTTCACCCTTCCCCCTCACAGTCCAAGGGAAACTAAGGATTGACACAAGGGGGATAGTTCACATAAATCAAATACTTTTTTAATTTAAAATAGGAAAAAAATAAAAACGAGGGGCGAAGTGATACAAAAAGAACTCTATTCTATTTTTTAGTCTATCTGTTTAGTCTATAGGAGATCATATGAAAAATGTAACCGATTCTTTCGTTTCTTTGGGCCATTGGCCATCCGCCGGGAGTTTCGGGTTTAATACCGATATTTTTTCAACAAATCTAATAAATCTAAGTGTAGTGCTTGGTGTATTGATCTTTTTTGGAAAGGGAGTGTGTGCGGGTTGTTTATTTCAAGAATATGCTGGATCCAACCAGCTGTACCTTTTTCGTAAAGGGTGCACGATCTCACGAATGACTTCGGAATAAATTAAGAGATTATGGATAAGAACCATAGCATTTCGTGATTCATTGGTAATTTTTTTTGATTCTCTATCAACCAATAATGTGTGGCCATTAATATGAATATGGTTAAAGCAAACTGTTTGAAGTCTAGACGCAGCGCGGTACTCTTTCACCCTCTATGTTAATATAGAGATGGTTCAAAATGGATATTTTCTGGATAGAGAACACTCCTATTCATAAAATGGTTTTGAACCCTTACCTTATTCTTATTGTAAAAATGGGTATTTCCCCCTTTTATCCAATGCTGAATCGACGACCTATGTAGAAGTAAGAAGAGTTCCTTGGATTTGAAGAAAAAAAAAAAAGAAACAACTTTGGTGACAATTACATATTTTTGTCAGAAGAATCCTCTGACTATTTTGATTTGGCATTAGTTTATATAGTTTTTTGGATATGAAAATATGAACAAACAAAGAAGAGAGGATAGGCTCATTACATTTATAAAAAGATATTAGAATTTTTCTTAAATAATTGAGTAGGAGAGCCAAATGAGTCGAAAGATTCATGTTTGGTTCGGGAAGGGGTTATGCAAGCTTTGGAATAAA